GTCAAAGAGGGGGATCGATTCCGCGAAAGATGGGATCAGTAAATTTAAATCCACTGATCCTTCATCTTTGTGAGATCGTCAATAGTGTACCGAAGGCGTCTTTAGAGTATACCGAATCAGTATAGCTATCCTTCTTCTGACACAGCAATGCAATTTGAATCAGTATCTAAAAGAAGTGGTGCATACATAATTCTTTTCTTCTTTTCTTATGCCATTCAATATTAAATTATTATTATTGTAGTATAGGATTTCTTTTCATTACTAACTTTGGACTATAAACTAACGATCAAATAAAGTGTGAGTCTGCCGGGTTGGATTCCAATAATTTAGAAAATAGATTATTATATTCCCACAATTTTATTTCTATTATATGCGAAATATAGCATGGTTTTAGAAAAAAAAGGTTTTTGCTCGAATCCTTTAATTTCAAAGAATTGGTTAGTATTCGTAGTAGAATAACAAGTAGTAGATAGTATTTCATGAAAGCAACAGAACAAACAATAATTAGAACAATCCATATTTGGAATGCAAGCATTATTGCATTAGACATTGTTGCACCAGAGCCAAGGGTTACTCAATAAAGGTTTTATTTTTGAGAGCTATGATGCGATACTTTTCTTCTTCTCATTCGAGAATTATGTGCAATTAATGAACCTACTAATCAAGTTTAAAAAGGTGTTATGTTATAAGGCCCTTCGTTCCAAACAAAATATAAAAATCTATACAATTGAAAAAGAAACGATCCAAATAGAAATTTAAAATATATAAATGAAATGATTTAAAAATTTTATTTCATAGTGATTTGATTCAAAGAGAGTTTCATTTTTAAATGAAGTTCCATAACAAAGTTATTTTTACTATTACTTTATTCAAGAGTTGCTCCATGAATCTGTTGAGTCGGAATCATGGGATCAATAGATGTCAAAGATGATAAACCACTATTTTTTTTACTACTATATCTTTGTTTGTGCCGTCTATAATGAAATGAATTATAAATTCAATCAAAAGCTTTCAATGGGAACTAATTTTGTCAATTGATCTTTTTCTTATCTTGTATTTCTCAAAAATAGAAACTTAGGTAAGTGTTTCATAAACATATGTATAAATACAACGTATCCCATTTAGTTCCTTCATGCCTACTATAACTAGTTATTTCGGGTTTCTGCTGGCAGCTTTAACTATAACCTCAGCTCTATTTATTGGTCTGAGCAAAATACGACTTATTTGAAATTGATTGAATGAACAATTCATAAAAAAAAATGTTTTCGTGAGATTCGAGGTAGCCCATAGTTCCTTCCCATTGAAATTGTAATTCTTGTTTATTTTATTGAGATTCATGGACGATTTGGATTAATATTTAGAGATAGATATTACCTCCCCCTTTTACCTACCCTTTTTAAAAAATTGAAATGATTGAAGTTTTACTATTTGGAATCGTGTTAGGCCTAATTCCTATTACCTTGGCTGGATTATTCGTAACTGCATATTTGCAATACAGACGCGGCGATCAGTTGGACCTTTGATTAAGTAACGTCTCTTTTAAAATTAAATAACATCTGTGTTTTTTTTTTGACCTCCTGCGGATTAAAGAAAGGAGGAGGTCAATTTTTGGTTGCTGCTCAAGTTAGTAAAGTTATTTTATTGTAATTGGACCCAAGCCAAGAAGAGCAGAAGCACGCTCTGTAGGATTTGAACCTACGACATCGGGTTTTGGAGACCCGCGTTCTACCGAACTGAACTAAGAGCGCTTTCTTATCACAATATCAAAATAAAAGACCATAAATAAAGGAATTTTATTTGTAACCCCCACTATATCTTGCATACATATAGTATAATAAAGGATTATGGATGTCCAATTTTCATTGATCTCAATTGATCCTTCATTACTGCACATAGGAGAAGTAATAGATAGGGATGACAGGATTTGAACCCGTGACATTTTGTACCCAAAACAAACGCGCTACCAAGCTGCGCTACATCCCTTTCAATTGGCCTACAGTGTCATTGTAGAGAATCCCCATCTTGTTTTCCACATCGTTATTTCCTCCATTGATATACAATTTCTATTGCCATTTCTTCTTTTTCGTCTCATAGAACCCATTTTTATATAACACATAATAATATAACATATATAATATATATTATAATATAAGATATAATAAGAAAATTTTGAATATTAAAAAAATAAGAAAATTATTATATAATTATAATTCAATATATGAAAATTAAACCTAACATCTAAATAAATTTAGATTGGCAATGTTAAGGTTAAGAGCGGACGTCCTTATATGAAAATTAAACCTAACATCTAAATAAATTTAGATTGGCAATGTTAAGGTTAAGAGCGGACGTCCTTTGTAAAGAAAGGAAAATATCCTATACTGGGTCGTTATATATATATCCGTTTTAGTTAGGGATTCCGCGTACAAATACAAGTGATCCTTAATGACATATATATCTGATCATATATGTATTACAATAAAAAAAGGAGGATTTAAAATGCGAGATATAAAAACATATCTCTCCGTGGCACCTGTGTTAAGCACTCTATGGTTTGGATCTTTAGCGGGTCTATTGATAGAGATCAATCGTTTATTCCCAGATGCGTTGACATTCCCTTTTTTTTCATTCTAGTTAGGGGTGAAGAGATACAATAAATTATCTGCGACTAACCCCCTTTCTTTGTTTTGTTCTTTCTGTCAGTTTTTTAGGATAAAATAAATAAAGAAGGAAAGAGAAAGAATCAAAGAATATTCACCCGCAATGAGATGAGACTCGGGTTCAGGCTGAATTAATAGAGGGCGAACAGAAATGGAAATTTAGTAAGGTTCGGGGCATACAAGATACTTAAAATACTGAGAATTGATAATTAGAAATCATTGTATTACTTATAATTATTTCTCTATTGATTGCAATCAAATATTGCAGAATTTGATTTCGAGTCAGCAACTTCTTTTTTCTTCTTCCTTTCGGATCGAAAATAGAAGAGTTGAGTGAATCCAAAATCAAAAAGGAGGTTCATGGCCAAGGGTAAAGATGTCAGAGTAAGAATTATTTTGGAATGTAATAGTTGTGTCCGAAACGATATTAATAAGAAATCGCGGGGCATTTCCAGATATATTACTCAAAAGAATCGACACAATACGCCTAGTCGATTGGAATTGAGAAAATTTTGCCCCTATTGTTACAAGCATACGATTCATGGGGAGATAAAAAAATAGATAAAAAAATGTAACGCGCGCAACCCCTCCAAGGAACAGGAATAAATTACATAATAATTACATAATATATAAAGAAACTCTAAAAAAAACCAAATCCTATTTCGGTCGGATCCCAAATTAAGAAATAGTATTTTAAAGATAAGGAATAAACCATGGATAAATCCAAGCGACTTTTTCTTAAATCCAAGCGATCTTTTCGTAGGCGTTTGCCCCCAATTGGGTCGGGGGATCGAATTGATTATAGAAACATGAGTTTAATTAGTCGATTTATTAGTGAACAAGGAAAAATATTATCTAGGCGAGTGAATAGATTGACTTTGAAACAACAACGATTAATTACTATTGCTATAAAACAAGCTCGTATTTTATCTTTGTTACCTTTTCTTAATAATGAGAAACAATTTGAGAGAACTGAATCGACTCCTAGAACTACAGGTCCTCGAACTAGAAATAAATAGATAGGCTTATTCCCCAATTGCAATGGAATCCAAATTCCAATCCGAACCCCAGATTTATTTTTTGTTCGAAAAATTTGAGAATCCAGATTGGGTTGTGGCGTCGTAAGAAAAAAAGAAGAAATCTTCTTTTTTATTGAAACGCATTCATTCATTTTTACTATATTTAATTTATCCTATTCTCTTAATTACTATTTAATTACTATTCTATTAATTAGAATTAATTTCTACTCTACTTTCCCGGAGCTCATTCTCCTCCGGGGCCCCCGTTTAAATAATTACGGTGTATTCCTTCCAATCTCCTTATTATTTAATGATTCTATTGGAAATCATGTAAAGACAATTCGTATTTGATATGGCTATTTGTGCAAGTATTTTACGATTAAGAAGCAACTGCTTCTTGTACAGATCATGTATTGATCTACTATAACTATAGGATACCCCGCTCTCGCGAATTGCTGCATTTATCCGAGTGATCCACAAACGACGAAAATTTCTCTTTTGCCTGCCCCTATCCCGATGAGCAGAAACCAAGGCTCTCATTTTCTGTTGAATAGTACTTCGAGTAAGTCTTGAATGAGTCCCTCGAAAGCTTGATGCAAATAAACGAATTTTTGTTCTGCGTCTCCGAGCTATATACCCTCGTCTAATTCTGGTCATTGAATCAAATTAAACTTTGACGAATAACTAATTGATTTATTTTCGTTCAGTCATTCTTTTCCCCTTTCCTGGTTTATTAATAACAAAACGGATTCTTCCAATGTATAAAAAAAATTCCAATGGCTTTTGCTACTATGACCTTCCCAACCACGATTTTTTCCAGGCATTTAACCTCAATAATAAATTGTATTGATACTAGGTATCAACAAAATAGTAAATTGTAAATTAAGTTGAGTATAGTATAAGGTATCAATAAATAGTAAAGGTAAATGGATAAATAAATATAAATAGTGGGTTCCATCGTTTCTATGGTTGCTTCTTAAACGGCGAGGTCCTCTCTATACACCGGAGCCTCTTCCCTCATTAATCAATGTTATTAGTAACTTGTACAGTTCACATTCTTTGACTCTACCCATGAATTATACAGTAATAGGTCTTTTCACAATGAGATCTACCCATACAGTAACGGTATTTAATTACAAAGGTTGGCTAGGTAGCTGACCCTGTGAGTCCGTTCTTGCAAGAGTGGGAGCATAATTATTTTGCTTCTTAAATACAATTTCCCCCGCTTAATGGATAACCATTTGCTACCAATGGGGAATTGCTTCTCATCTCCAATTGAGGTGATTGGATTTGCACCAATAGAAACCATAAATTTTATGCACAATGGAGGTTTTTTTTATATATTGAATGGAATTTTTCCATCCTATTCATTGGTACCGGTCATTTATATTGGAAAATTTTTTCCTTTATTTTGTTCCAGCTCATGATCTGAACGAGTCGCACATACACCCTAGTACATGTTCCTCGACGCTGAGGACATCCCCGAAGAGCAGGGGATTTTGTTACATTTTTTATTGGCTGTCTTGTGTTTCTAATAAGTTGTTTAATAGTTGGCATGCTAAATCGTATATAAAATGGACTGGTTTAGATCAATCCTAACCATATGATTATTCATTTTTTCTATTTTTTTTTTTAACCTATTTTACCCCGTTAAGCAGATAAAAAAATATATGAAATTTAGGTTCATCCGAATTATGGTTCAAAATTGAATCGCGGATTTACGTGAAATCCCCGGTGTTTTCGACCGCTACAAGATCAACAATTCCATGAGCTTGGGCTTCTGTTGCTGACATAAAAACATCCCTTTCCATGTCTTCGGATACAACCCATAAGGGGTTGCCCGTTCTTTGTACATAAACCCTTGTGAGGGTTTCGCGGAGTTTCAGAAGTTCTTCCGCTTCTAGGACAAATTCTCCTGTTTGTGCCTCATAAAAAGAACTAGCAGGTTGGTGGATCATTACCCTGATGATATAACATAATTAATGGTTCCTCGATCTCGTCCGATCGGACGAAGGAAAGAGATAAAGAATAACAAGAATAAAATAAGAATATATATAATTGAACAACCGTACAGGCATTTTTTTGCATTGCATACGGCTCCACAATGGAATTTACTTTCCTTTCCGTCGAGCAAAAAGAGAAATAGGATCCATCAGACCCAAATCGTTAAGTGATCCATTTACCACCCTTCTTTTTTGGGGAGTTCAAAAATACTATGATGGTTCCGTTGCTTTCTATATTTATTATTTATCTCGTATATGATTCAGCAATCCCAAAGTTTCTTTTTGATCCGGTCAAATCAAATAAGTAAAAAAAAAATGTTTTTTTTTTTCATTTGAGTACTCTTTCATAACATAAATATAGGAAAGAAACTTCTGGTGCGAAAACAAAAAAGTTTGTGACGCTGAAATGAACTCCGGATAGATAATATCTAATCAGAAATACCTCTTGTCTCATATTACTCGCCCGATACATAATCTCATGTTATGAAAAAACAATAATGATAATGGTTTGTTCATATCGAACTCGAAGTGCCATGCTATTATTACTTAATATGAATAAGAATATTCCATATCGCGAAGGCATAGTCTTCTTTTTTCTCTAAAATAAAAACTCATTGGCGCCCAGCGTGAGGGAATGCTATACGTTTTGTAATTTCTCCTCCGACCAGGATGAAAGATCCCATTGAAGCGGCTAATCCCATGCATATTGTATGTACATCTGGTGGCACAAATTGCATAGTATCATAAATTGCTACTCCGGGTATTACCCACCCGCCGGGGGAGTTTATAAACAAATAAAGATCCCTGGTCTCATCCTCTATACTGAGATATACCATGAGACCTATAAGTTGGTTTGAGATCTCGCTATCAACCTCTTGGCCTAAAAAAAGTAATCTTTCTCGATGAAGTCGGTTGATTAGGACAAAATTGGATCCCTTAGGAACCGTACACGCACCTTTGGATGCATACGGTTCCAAAAAAAATTGCGAAAAAAAAAACAATCAATGTGTTGATTCCCGACCTCCTTCTTTTTTATAGTAGGACTTTTCTACCTCCAAATGAAGGGGCTTTTTGTTCTATTTTTTTAAGAAAGATTCTTTTTTGCTCGCCTCTTCGTAAAAAATCCACTAAACTTATTGAATTAACCTCTCATTGATGTATTGTTTCATCGAAATCCAATCCAAATTACGATGTAATTTTCTTGTTCCTGAATGGGCCTCCTCAATTATTTTAGGTTTATGCTCTACTCCGGGTAAAGATCTGCCCGATTTCAATTTGCACATATAGGACAAATGATCCCAATACCACTTTTTTTTGGTACGACTTTTTTTCAATTCATTTCGTGCCTTTCTTACGACAAATATTCGATGTAGTCATCCTATTATTTCATTGATTGGCAGTTTGAGATCGCCCATACGCTATAAAGTAATCACTTATGATACAAGTGGTAATCGTACATATATTACCAATTGGGTATTTTCTGAACGGAGCCTGGATACTTCATTTTATTGTTCCAACCAAGCCAACCATAAATTTTAATAATTGATAATACTAATATTGATTTCGAACCCCTCAAAAATGGATCTAATTGCACTTCACGCTCCAAATTATTGATGGTGATGATTCAAGCAATCTTTTTTGGGCGAAACAGAGGGTATCTCGATCGGGGGAGAGAACGGGGAAATCCCGTATGACCCAATATGTCTGACAAGTCGCACTATACGTCAACCCAAACTGCATCTTCCTCTCCAGGACTCCGAAAAGGTACTTTTGGAACACCAATAGGCATCAATTGAAAGAAAGGGGAGTTAAGTATTATATTTGACTTTGATGTGGAAACGTAATGTCGTATTTTATCCCTAGATTGGAAAGTTCATAGAGTAAGACGAAATAACTAAAGGAAAATCATTATGAAACGAATGGGTCGGGCTGTTCGAATGATGAACAAGTATCTACGCATTCGCTCATCGAAAATGGGACTAATCCCCCATTGCGTATTGGTACTTATCGGGTATAGAATAGATCTGCTTATCTTTGTTCCTACGAACCGAATTGTTCCATTATTACCAACGAAAGAAATGGAATTTAATAAATATTAACCCTTGCTTCGAAATAATACACTGAAAGGAAGAGGTCCATAGCATAGTCTTTTCCAATGCGAGAAAGTTACGTAGTGTCTATTTTTCTTTGATAATAAAATAAAAGGGGTATTTACATGGGTTTGCCTTGGTATCGTGTTCATACCGTCGTATTGAATGATCCCGGTCGGTTGCTTGCTGTACATATAATGCATACAGCTCTCGTTTCTGGTTGGGCCGGTTCAATGGCTCTATATGAATTAGCAGTTTTTGATCCCTCTGACCCCGTTCTTGATCCAATGTGGAGACAGGGTATGTTCGTTATACCCTTCATGACTCGTTTAGGAATAACCAATTCATGGGGCGGTTGGAGTATCACAGGAGGGACTATAACAAATACGGGTATTTGGAGTTACGAAGGTGTGGCCGGGGCACATATTTTGTTTTCGGGTTTGTGCTTCTTGGCAGCTATCTGGCATTGGGTATATTGGGATCTAGAAATATTCTGTGATGAACGTACAGGAAAACCTTCTTTGGATTTGCCCAAGATCTTTGGAATTCATTTATTTCTCGCGGGATTAGCTTGCTTTGGGTTTGGTGCATTTCATGTAACAGGCTTGTATGGTCCTGGAATATGGGTGTCTGATCCTTATGGACTAACCGGAAAAGTACAATCTGTAAATCCTGCGTGGGGGGTAGAGGGGTTTGATCCTTTTGTTCCGGGAGGAATAGCCTCTCATCATATTGCAGCAGGTACATTGGGCATATTAGCGGGCCTATTCCATCTTAGTGTCCGTCCGCCCCAACGTCTATACAAAGGATTACGTATGGGTAATATTGAAACTGTCCTTTCCAGTAGTATCGCTGCTGTATTTTTTGCAGCTTTTGTTGTTGCCGGAACTATGTGGTATGGCTCCGCAACTACCCCCATCGAATTATTTGGTCCCACCCGTTATCAGTGGGATCAAGGATACTTCCAGCAAGAAATATATCGAAGGGTTGGTGCCGGACTAGCTGAAAATCAGAGTTTATCAGAAGCTTGGTCTAAAATTCCCGAAAAATTAGCTTTTTATGATTACATTGGCAATAATCCAGCAAAAGGGGGATTATTTAGAGCGGGCTCGATGGACAACGGGGATGGAATAGCTGTTGGATGGTTAGGACATCCCATCTTTAGAGATAAAGAAGGGCGTGAGCTTTTTGTACGTCGTATGCCTACTTTTTTTGAAACATTTCCCGTAGTTTTGGTAGACGGAGACGGAATTGTAAGAGCCGATGTTCCTTTTAGAAGGGCAGAATCGAAGTATAGTGTCGAACAAGTAGGAGTCACTGTTGAGTTCTATGGTGGCGAACTCGATGGAGTCAGTTATAGTGATCCTGCTACTGTGAAAAAATATGCTAGACGTGCTCAATTGGGTGAAATTTTTGAATTAGATCGCGCTACTTTGAAATCCGATGGTGTTTTTCGGAGCAGCCCACGGGGTTGGTTCACTTTTGGACATGCTTCGTTTGCTTTGCTCTTCTTTTTCGGACACATTTGGCATGGTGCGAGAACCTTGTTCAGAGATGTTTTTGCTGGTATTGACCCAGATTTGGATGCTCAAGTGGAATTTGGAGCATTCCAAAAACTTGGAGATCCAACTACAAGGAGACAAGTAGTTTGATACAACATTGCTCTTGTATCTTTCGCCTCTATTGGATTGATTGGATTTTTTTTTATTTAACTTTGATATTAAAGTACCAGAGAAATCTTGATTTGAATCACCGCCCTTTGACTCTTGTCCTTTCTTAATCTGGGAGATGATCCCAAATGAACAGGTGTGGAAGCTATAATTGTAAACCACGATCGAATTTATGGAAGCATTGGTTTATACATTCCTCTTAGTCTCGACTCTAGGAATCATTTTTTTCGCTATATTTTTTCGAGAGCCACCTAAGGTTCCGACTAAAAAGGCGAAATAATTTTTCATTATTTTACATTATCTAAATTGAAGTAAAGTAATGAGCCTCCCATATTGGGAGGCTCATTACTTTACTTCAACTAGTCCCCGTGTTCCTCGAATGGATCTCTTAGTTGTTGAGAGGGTTGCCCAAAAGCGGTATATAAGGCATACCCGGTAAAACTTACAAGTAAACCCGATATAAAGATGGCGACTAGGGTTGCTGTTTCCATTATTATAAAATTTCAAGACCACAATGGATCTATGATAAGATCGTTTATTTACAACAGAATGATATACAAAGTCAACTGATCTCAACCAATGCAATAGGATTTATGGCTACACAAACCGTTGAGGATAGTTCTAGATCTGGTCCAAGACGAACTACTGTAGGGAGTTTATTGAAACCATTGAATTCGGAATATGGCAAAGTAGCTCCTGGGTGGGGAACTACCCCTTTGATGGGGGTCGCAATGGCTCTATTTGCGGTATTCCTATCTATTATTTTGGAAATTTATAATTCTTCCGTTTTACTGGATGGAATTTCAATGAATTAGGTCCATAAAAAGAATGATTGGCCAAAAGTGAATCACTTAGGACTCGAATTTATAGGCCATTCTGGCAGTTCGACCGTGGAATTCCTTTGTTTCTGTATTTCCGGAATATGAGTGTGTGACTTGTTAAAATGGATCCTATTGATAGTACAGAGAATGGGTCTGTCATCTTGAGAGAGATGGGTTCTGCTTCGTCGGATATTAATTTTTGTATCTGGAGCACGGAATATCTGGAATAGATCAAGAAATATTTGAACTATGATTCATACCTACTATTCAGGCCTCGCGACTGGACTCAAAAACAAACAATTTTAAATCTTTTTTTTTTAGAATTCTAAATCGAAGGGTTTTTCTTCCTTTCTGTTTATGTTTATTTTGACTAACGTACAAATCAAACGTTTCTCCGAATAGTCATTTCATCCATTAATTGAATAAATGATGATCAAATGGTTCTTACTCAGAGAACTTTTGGACTTAGCTTGGGGCTTTATTCAATCATCGTGGTTCTAGTATGAATCTGAGGTTTCAATCGATTCATAGGGTCTCAACAAGAGAATTCCTATCAATAAACAAAAAAAATCCGAATCAAATAATTAGACACAAAAATAAAAAAAAATAGGGACAAAGAAGATTCAATAGGCCTGTAACTATCAACATAAAGACGAATGAGCCGACTTGATATTTTGGCATTATCATCACAAAGAAGAGCTTCCGGGTTTTTCCCTTCGTATCTTCTCTGAAGAGAAGATTTCATTTAATCCGGGGAGGGGACTAAGATAAGTTTAAAACTTTCTATTACATATTCGTTGCAACCAGTATTGGGGTGTTTTTGCTTGAGCTGTACGAGATGAAATTCTCATATACAGTTCTCAGAGGGGGAGTTCCCTTGGTTTACCTATCTCAATAAAGTATATGATTGGTTCGAAGAACGTCTCGAGATTCAGGCGATTGCAGATGATATAACTAGTAAATATGTTCCTCCTCATGTCAACATATTTTATTGTCTAGGAGGGATTACACTTACTTGTTTTTTAGTACAAGTGGCTACGGGGTTTGCCATGACTTTTTACTACCGTCCGACCGTTACCGAGGCCTTTGCCTCTGTTCAATACATAATGACTGAAGCCAACTTTGGTTGGTTAATCCGATCAGTTCATCGATGGTCGGCAAGTATGATGGTCCTAATGATGATCCTGCACGTATTTCGTGTGTATCTCACCGGTGGGTTTAAAAAACCCCGCGAATTAACTTGGGTTACGGGTGTAGTTCTGGCTGTATTGACCGCATCTTTTGGTGTAACTGGTTATTCTTTACCTTGGGACCAAATCGGTTATTGGGCAGTCAAAATTGTGACAGGCGTACCTGATGCTATTCCTGTAATAGGATCACCCTTAGTCGAGCTATTACGCGGAAGTGCTAGTGTGGGTCAATCGACTTTGACTCGTTTTTATAGTTTACACACTTTTGTATTACCCCTTCTTACTGCCGTATTTATGTTAATGCACTTCCCAATGATTCGTAAGCAGGGTATTTCTGGTCCTTTATAGAGAAGGCATATCGTAGATATTTGTAATCAATCATATATAATTTTGGGGAGGAACAATAGTATTTCATTGCTACAAATATGGATTATTGAAAAGAATAAGACATGTGTTTGGATATTTCCCTTCAACTCCGAAATATTGTATTATTTGTTTGATACGAATAGTTGAAGTGGATTCTCCAAAGAGAATATGGATTATGGGAGTGTGTGACTTGAACTATTGATTGGCCCGCGCGGATATATAATTTTATCCGCCACATTGGAATTTACAACCAAATGTGTCTCGGTTCCAACCACCACGTAAGCCCCATACAGAGGATAGGTTGGTTTGCTTGAGGAGAATTTTTTCTATGATCAGACCTGAGCATGAACTGGCTCCGTAAGATCCAGTAAAATAAGTGATGTGGCATGATCCAGATTATGTTCTATCTATTCCACTTACACTTACTCTTAATAGTATGGAAATGTATTCATTTCCGCTGCATTGATTCCGACCTATCATACTATCGGAGTGAAACAAAGGATCTAAAGAAGAACAGAGGCTAGACTATATTAGTAACAAGTAAATCCTTTGTATGTAATACGACTTAAGAGATTTTGGGGATAAACACCAATTGCAAGGCACGAGACGACCCAAAAAGCACTTGATTATAATCAAATTTGTAAGCCTACGTGGGTATTGAGCATTTACCTGTAATCGTAA